TTTCGTCGACCAATCCTTCCTAATTCACATCTTTGTTGAAAGAATTTTTTTTGTAATTCCTTACATAAGGATTCAGAAAATACAGGATCTCCGCCTACACAAGCAAATTGTTGATAAAACTCCAAAATGGCATTTTCTTTTGACCCCATTTTTTTTTTCTCTTTATCATTCAGGAAAGACAAGAAAATTTCAGGATAGCAAACATTCTCTAGAATTTCTCTTAGATTCGAACCCATAGCTGATGATAGAACTAGAATAGATATTTTCTGTTTCCTACTCACACGAGCCCATATCCTTGCTTTTCGATCAATCTCTAATTCTAATCTTCCTCCCCAATCTGATATTATGGTCCCGGTATAGACCGAAATTCCGTTATGGTCCAATTCTGACCGGTAATAGATACCGGGACTTTGCAATATTTGATTGATCACAATTCTGTATATTCCATTTACTATAGAAGTTCCCAGGGAATTCATTAAAGGAATGTTTCCAATAAAAAGAGTTTGTTCTTGCATATCCCTACTGGTTTTCCAAATTAATCCCGCGGATACATATAATTCAGAAGAATATGTGAGTGATTCATATACAGCATCTCTTTCTTTTATCAAAGGTTCTACCAATTGATATGTTTCCACAAATAATTGAAATTCAATTTCTTGATCTGTATCTTCAATTTTTGGAAACTTATAAAGTTCTTCTGTTAAGCCCTGATCAATGAATCTACAAAATCCTTCAAATTGTATCTGATTAAACCCAGGTATTGTAGACATTCCCTCATCATTTCCATCCCCGAGCATTTTGAATTTCCCTTTTCTCCAAAAATTCCATTATTGACCCATTCTTCATCAAATCATATGGATTGATTTAGCAATGATGGAATTTCTATTTTGTTTACTGAATCACATGAAATTTTACTCACCCCGTATATGGAATGTATGAAATGCATATGAACGGAGGAATAAAGACAATTTTATATTCAAATTGGAATTTGTAACAGATACAAAATCGAAAGGAATTAATAAATGCCACTTAGGCTTATGGAGTTTTGGATAGAATATAAAAAAAAAAAGTGATTTCATTTCTACCATTATTATGATATTACATACTCTAATCCGATTGGGTACCAGAAAAAGAAATGGATTCGGATTTAATCTGTTCGATGATATAAAGACATTATAATCATCAAAAATATAGAGTTGATATTTTTTTAGCACTTAACTTTTTCATGGATTCTATTGTTCAACAAATGATTCGCATAAAAGAGAGATACTTTTATTTTACCTTTTTTTAGTAGAATACGATTGAAGGGCGTAACATAGTAATAAAGTTTGGATTTATTAACCATGTGTAGATAGCTATCTATGTTTCCTCCTTTATTGAAGTTCTATTCGGGACAGCGCGTGCTATGCTATATCAAAATTTCCATTTTCTATTCCATCTATTGAATGAAAAATTGAAGCACTACAATTTACTGATAATTCTCTATAGTCATCATAATATATAGATATGATATCCAATTAGATATTTGTATAACAATTTATGTTCTGGGGTTTACATATACTTCTATTTGCTGTTATAATGGAAATTGGAAAGGATTTTTTTTATGGAAAAGAATCAATATTGATTAGTTATGTATCAATTTGGATTTTCTTATCTAATTAGAATTAGGATTAAGAAAAGACAATTTTGGATTCAAATCCAAGAATCGTTCATGAATTTACAGTCCCATTTAATAGTTAATGGTTCCAATTTGTCCTAAATTTTGGCTTTTGTGGCTGAAAAACCACATTTGGTTTTTCAATTTTTCAATATCAATATAAAAAAGAGAGGGAAAATTTTTAGATATTTAGTTTTTGAGATACTATACATACAACCGAAGGGATGGATCCAATCCAAAAAACGAAGGATTTTTTTCTTTTCGGGCAGGGGTTAAATTTAAGAAAACGGGATTCAAGATGCAAGTCCAATAAAAAAGAAGTTTAGGAACCCCCCACTCGACGCAAAACAAAGGGAGACTTTTTTCATCTATTTTGTAGGGTATCATACATTTTGGCGGCATGGCCGAGCGGTAAGGCGGGGGACTGCAAATCCTTTTTCCCCAGTTCAAATCCGGGTGTCGCCTGATCAAGAAAAAACTCGAAATCTCTTATTTCGTTTTGCTGATATAACTCGCTGAATTTTTCCCCAGCAGAAGCAAACAAAGTAAAAGGACTCTTGAGACTTGCTTGCTTGGTTCTAAACATCTGGAAGTTTGGCTCTCGAAAGCTAAAGTGCTCTAAATCCTTGCCTCTAGGATTCAAGGACAGATGAGTGGTGGAAGGGCTCTCATATAAAGATTTTTTGATTCCCTTCCACTACTAATGTAGTGTTTAATTACCGGGTCCTGAATTAGATTGGATAGCCCGACGGAAAATCAAATTAGTGGTTGTGGAAAGGGCTGAAGATACTTTCTATAGAGACTCAGGAGAGTCTCTAAGTCCTCGGTATCGAATAACAATTCGATGGAAAATTGGCTTTATAAAATTGAAATGAAAAAAAAAATTCTTTCTTTTCAACAAACCCTAGTCAAAAATGGAATAGGTAGTCCTCCGATTGTTTCACAGAGACAATACTTAGACAGTAAGAATTCGATCAAATGGGAAATAAAAGGATGTGATAGATAACGATCTATCTTGACATTCTATTTTTCATATTTTTATACCTTGTCTAAAGATAAAGACAAGAAAAGATAGAATAGGTCTTATTATTCCTACATCTTAGGAAGATTCCCCTGATACTTGTAAATGGTCACTGCGTATTTTGCTTGTGCTTAACGTTTTCCGATTCTACTAGAAAAATAATATTCTATAAGAATTTGAAGAATTTGTTATAAGCAGATTTATTAGAGCCTTTGATCAATGGTGTTGGGTCAGAATCCCTTTTTGACTCTACGCCAGTGATTCCACTATTATTAGTGAACAATAATGGAATAATTCCTTCATAGAGATAGGGGACATAATTTAGATGGATATAGTAAGTCTTGCTTGGGCTGCTTTAATGGTAGTCTTTACATTTTCTCTTTCACTCGTAGTATGGGGAAGAAGTGGACTCTAGAGGTACTACTAATTGAGGCGAGGAATCAAACTGTATCGATTGTTTTATAGATCGTTTTGCAAAGCCTTTTTACTTTTTATTTGATTTTTATTTCCCTTTTTATTAAGAGAAAAACGTTCGGTTATTATTATTATATTAAGTGGATACGTACCTTCTATGGGAAACAACATATACATCTTGGTTGTCCAAGGAGGGACTACGCATAATAAGATCTTACCTTGGCAAGTCACATATTGCGCACTTACTTTACCACTTGTTTTTTATTTTAGAAATCTTATTTATGCTATACTTAGGCTTTATTGACTCATTTCATATCATGGTTCAAGAGTTTAAATAAAATGGTGGGTTTTATTATTCCTTTTCGAAATCCGAAGAAATTTCCAGAGAACTTCTTGGATCATCTGTTAACTGCTCAATCAATTTCGGAATGCTAAAAGAAAATGAATCGATTTTCCTTTTTTAATATATACTATATTCCATACCCCCGTCGACCATGGATTTGATTCTTTCGATGGATACAGGGATTCGTATTGAAAATAATTCGAAATCTAGGAATTCGAAGCGTACTATTAAGAATTGCCTTTCGATTGTTTTATTTTAGATTGATTGGAATCAAGACAAATTAAATAGAATTGGGATGCTATGTACATTACATCTATCAATACATATATCAAAAAGATACATATTGTAGATTAATCTATATTAAGATTCTATTTTTTTTTTTTTTATTTTCTACAATACAGTACAACTTGTTACATTCCAATAAATTACAATAAGAATAATAGCTAGTATGGTAGAAAGAAATATATGAATCTTTCTACCATACTATCGGATCTCATAGAATACTATACCGCTAATTCGAGTCCGCTCATTTCATTTAAGACGCGAGAAGAAAATCCTTTTGATTTCTTCTATTTCTTCAATCATTGACTAAGAAAAGAAGTCAAGTTTGATTCAAATTAATCACTTTGACTGACTGTTTTTACGTATATTATAAGTAAAAAAGCAGTAGGAACTAGAATGAAGAGTGCAGTAGCAATAAATGCGAGAATATTTACTTCCATAATCTCATTTTTTTTTTATTTGGCAATAACTCGGGATTTAATCCCATAGAGATGATAAATCTTTCGCCTGTAAATTCAATGGGATGAATTACACCTTGATGATATTGAATCGGATCAATATCATGAATAACAATATCTGAGCTATCAAATCAACTCATCGTCGAGAATTGAATAGTATAACATAGGAAGATCTTTTATCCATACCGAATCCAAAATTGGATTCCTGATCCAACCCCTTTCCTTTTCTTTTTTATTTAAATTTCTCCTTCTTTTTCATTCTTGTTTTTTCTATAAACTACCGCTTCCTTGTACAATCATCTGATGACGTATCATTTGACCTCTCTTACGTTTCCATTGGTTACAAACCCAAACAAACAATAGAAGTAAAATAGAAAAGAAGGAGTTAAGTACTCTTTTTTAATGATTTCATTTTTGCGGAAAACAAAAAAAAAAAGAAAAATAAGAGAAATCCAATCCCTGTTGGGAATGAAATTCGACTATTTTATTTGTATCTCTTTTCACATCCAAATGGAGAGATGAATTAATGTATTTTTTGTTGGATTTGATCCCGTCGGGACTGACGGGGCTCGAACCCGCAGCTTCCGCCTTGACAGGGCGGTGCTCTAACCAATTGAACTACAATCCCCAGGAAATAAAGTGTAGAGTATACATACTCTTATGATTGCATTTAAACCATTTCTTTTTCGATTCGAATCGCCGTGGTGCAAGGGTAACAGAGGCTTGAGTGCTATATTGATATCTCCATGGATGGGCACTTTAGTGAGAGCGACACAGATTACTAGTAATCCTTTTATTATTGCCAAATCGGGTAATAATCAATCT